GGGTGCCCTAAACCGGGGATTCACCGAGACAAACAAGAGAAAATTGCTTTTAAAGGGGAATAGACTGTGCCTTTCTTTTATTTCTTTTTTCTTTTCCGCCTGCTGAATAAAAAAAAGGGTTGGATATAGCCCTCTACCATATCTATACAATCTACCATATCTATACAAATAGAATAGTCCATTTATTTATATGGACTGCTAAGTGCGGAGACGGGAATCGAACCCGTGACCTCAAGGTTATGAGCCTCGTGAGCTACCAAACTGCTCTACTCCGCTCTGTAGGGCCAAAAACTGGTGGACGAAAAAGGTTGAATACTAGTCTCTACCATGTCTAGACAAATAGAATAGTCTTTTTATACAGAATGGAGCGGGTAGCGGGAATCGAACCCGCATCGTTAGCTTGGAAGGCTAGGGGTTATAGTCGACGTTGGTTGATTATTTTTAACGTCTCTAATTCAAAACCGAACATGAAATTTTGATTTCATTCGGCTCCTTTATGGCTATTCTCACCACTTAACATCTATGTTAGCTTTTCTGTCTGAATGGAACCAAAGCTCTCCGCTTTCTAGATGATCCCTATAGAGTAGGAGATAGAAATTCTCCTAAATATCTATCTAATCTACTTACTTCGTTCCCTAATTTCATTCAAGAGATCCTGAGGAAAAGAGTTGGGTTTCCACCGAGCTGAAACAATATCCTGATGGTTCTAGTAAACCAAAACTATCGTTTTTTAGCTATCGGGCTTCCATTTCTTTTTTAACTAAAAGAAGATTTAGTTACGATTGGAAATAAACTTTTTTGTATCTTCATCCATAGATCCTTTACTCATATTTATTCAATTGGAATACTTAATCCAATGCAAAATTATGCTTCGCGCCTCTGTACTCATAATCCAATTTGTATTTTGCATGCAAATTTAATTAGTCTTTGGATACTAATCGCGAGAATGTATATTCTTCCTCAATATGCTATTGAGAGGAAAAGGATTAAACCCTTTATAAGAACTAAAGTTTTCATCGGAATATGAATATAAAAAAACTTAAGGATGCCTTAAGTATATCATTTCAAATTCAGTTATTAATAGAACGAATCACACTTTTACCACTAAACTATACCCGCTACATGTAGATTATGATACCAACACTACCCTTTGTCAAGGGTAGCCATTCGAGGAGGAAGCTAATCCCACCTACGGAGAAAAGTGAGCAGTTGGTACTTCAATCGCAGGCCTTTAATTTAGGATTTAGATGGCCTCTCTCTTAAAAGAAATCTCTTCTTACCATGCCACTAGCGTATGAACCAAATGTATCCATTTCGATTAGGATCGTATTCTTTGTATTCTATAGTTTGATTATTCCTACAATATACACTAAGAGATATAGGCGACAGTACCCATCAATCCCTTTCTTCCTTTTCTTTTTTTTTTTTTTGTGCTGTAGAATAATTTTTATACTCTGCAGTATAAATTCGACTGCCCACTTTTTAGAATAAAATTGTTGATAAAACTCCAATATAGTTTGTTCAAAATACACCTTTTGGATAATATTCAAGTACTATTTCCAAAGGGTACCCGTTGAAAATTGCTGCAACAAATCCGTCCAAAACGGAAAAATTGAAAAGTTTTGAACTCGAAGGTTTTTCCAAGGAATGCCTGTGAAAAATTGTTTCAATCTCGCACCAAAACAGATAAGAAGTATATCACTGAAAATTAATACAATACCCAGCCATATGGGTATATGAAGAGGGCGAATTCCTTTATACCCCCCCCAATTAGAATTAAGGGAAATAAAACATAAATGTAGAAAGTTCTCATCATAAGATCAGCCAATAGAAGAAAAAGTCCTAATTCTGCAGAACATTCTGAGCACGTGAAAAGTGAATAGGCTAAAGATAAAAAAAACAAAGTCTACCTTTTTTTTAACAGCAGTTCTTATTGCCCCTTTGGCCTTTTTGAACCTCACCATGAATAAACTTCTATATTGAGATATAGAAAATAAAATCTCTACATATATAGATATATGTATATATTATGTACATTAATATATACATATATTTTGTACATTATGCAGTAGATCTATAATGGTAAATGAAAGTGGCTAATTTTTGAATAAAAAGCCCTTTTAACTCAGTGGTAGAGTAATGCCATGGTAAGGCATAAGTCATCGGTTCAAATCCGATAAAGGGCTTTTCCCTTAGTGGTAGAGTAATGCCACGGCAAGAACGAAGTCATCGGTTCGAATCCGATACAGTACTTTTCTACTAAATTCATTCACTTTTTTTCTTTTTTTTTTTGAAAATGTCTCTGTTTTTTATTGAATTTTATGACTTCGTTTAGTATGAGATGCCCATATTTTTGGTCTGAACACTAAACGAAGCACAGAGTTTAAATTGCAAAAAATAAATGAAATTGGACTCTTTTTCCTGTTAGAGCAATCAAATCAATATCTGTACTGAACTAATCTAGAATCCTTTTTATTAATCTATTCTTATTCTAGATCCTTTAAAAGTAAAAGGAATTTCCCTAAAAAGCAGGGGATGATCCGTGAATTAACCTAACCATCAACTAAAAAAAAAAAATCCTATGAAAGCATAATAGAAAAGTAGGAAAGACTCTTTGCTTTGATCTATTTATACTCTTCGATTCAAGTATATTGACAATTCCAAAAAACTGCTCATACTATCATTATAGTATAATGACAAGTGGTTTTATATAGCACTATCGTCTAGTGATGCCCCTATCGTCTAGTGGTTCAGGACATCTCTCTTTCAAGGAGGCAGCGGGGATTCGACTTCCCCTGGGGGTAGGGAGTATTCTAAAAAGAGGTTAATCATAGATTATCAAAAACCCTAGAATAAATTCTTCCTGGGTCGATGCCCGAGCGGTTAATGGGGACGGACTGTAAATTCGTTGACGATATGTCTACGCTGGTTCAAATCCAGCTCGGCCCAAAAATCTAGGGCTTCGTGAACGTGAATATGAACTAAATTCATTTTTTTCTTCCATAAAAAAAAATATCTGATCCATAGAAATAAAGGATAAAGAGAAAAGAAGGGGAAAATTTATTTCTAAGCCATATCTCTCTGATTCTTTTCTTACAAAGAAAACAGTTTTTCTTATTGAAAGGTGGATTATCGGTTGTTTTTAGGGATAAAAAATCGCGGCATACTAGTTATGCCACTCTCACTATACCCACATATCCTATGTGGGTGTAGTAGTATATGATTCATCTATTTCTTAGAGTACGACAGACGAATCTTCTTAGGGTTCTATTTAAGAATAGGTATGCCATACACCCCGCGGGGATTGTAGTTCAATTGGTTAGAGCACCGCCCTGTCAAGGCGGAAGCTGCGGGTTCGAGCCCCGTCAGTCCCGAACTAGGGTTCAATGAATGGAAAAATTCATCTTTCCTTTTTTTCATCAAGAATTTCCCCGAAAAAGGGGGGGCAGAAGGCAAAATCAAATATCTATGGAGAACCCTTACTCTACTTTTTTTATTTCGCAGCTCTCAATAAAAAGAGAGCTGTATAGGAATCTTTTTTTTTTAACTACTTCCGGTTGATAAGGAAAGACATACATATCATACGTGGATTAGTATAATTTAGGATATTACTCTATTTTTATGATATGATGATACCATCCTCATCTTAACTTCCTATTTGACTCTTATCTTAAGGAATAGAGTTACGGTATTTTACCGGAATACAATCCATACACAAATTGTATTCGTTTATTGTTAGAGAATGAATTTAATATAATTAGTTCCTTTTTAGGGGTTAAACCACACCACTTCCATGTCGACTCCTTTTTTTATGAATCTGCTCTCATCTTTAGACCCAAAAAGCAGATATTGACAGTAACCTAATAAAATAAAAACCAAGCAAACGCTCTTTTTCCTAAATTAAAATATTGGATCTTTTTTATTTAAGATCCATCTCATTTCTACTTCTACTGCTTATTTGGATGTCTATGTGACCCATAGAAAGTCGGTTATATAATACATACATACATAATTGTATGTATAACTATAAGAAATAAGAAAAAGGAAGGGAAATTGGATAAGAAAGATTCTTGGCTATACATATATATATAGAAAAGCAAAAGTCGAAAAAGATGAAAAATAGAGGGGTTCCGAATCCAATCAAAAAACCCATTTTGGTCTTAGTATGGATAAGGGATCTTCCTATGTTATATTATTCCACTATTAACCATGAATTGATTTGATAGATCCTATATTCATAATATTGAATTGATTCAGTATTATCAGAATGCAAGTCCTCCCCTTGAATTTACAGGGATACCCCCTTTTCCTCTCCATGGGATTACATCCCGAGTTATTGTGAAAAAAATAAAATAAAGAGGTTATGGAAGTAAATATTCTCGCATTTATTGCTACTGCATTGTTCATTCTAGTTCCTACTGCCTTTTTACTTATTATTTATGTAAAAACAGCCAGCCAAAATGATTAATTGGAATTCCAATTAATCATTGAAGAAATGAAAAAGGGATTAAAGAAAATAAAAATCCAAGTCTTAAATGAAAGGATCTGGTTGGAATCCTAAAGTGTGGTAGAAAGAACTACATATAGTTTTTTCTACCACACTTTAGATTCTTTCTATTATCTTGAATCTACATAGAATAGATTAGTAGATTGAAATAGTAATCTAATTCAACTTCTTTTTTCACTGCATCCACTTAAATTCAAGCAAGTCAAAATCAAAAAAATCGAAGACAATTCTTCATTGAAAGAATCCATGGAGAGGGAGAAAAATAATACGAGAATAGACTATAATAAAAGAAAAAAGTAAATAAAAGGAAAAAACCTGCGAATCTTTCATACTTAAAAATGACGCGAGATGCTTCACGCGAGATCCTTCAAAAAAAAAAGAACAAAAAAAAAAAATTCTAAGAATAAGAAAAGAGTCTAAATGGAAAATGTGCGATATGTTGTGAATAGCTTCGTGTAAGAAAGTCTAATTTTCTTATGTAAAGAACTTTATTTTTACTCGTCACTTCTAGTAGAAGTTCTTAATTACTATAATAGCTCTTTCTATTCTATTTCTTTCTATTTCTATTATAGTAGAATGAAACATAGTAGAATAGAACGACTCTTTATTAAAAGAGTTTTTTACAAGAGTGAAACAAAACTAAAGAAAGAGAGAAAAAATAAAGTTTGGCAAAATGATTAATACAAAATAAAATGATCAATTAAAGAAAAGAGTTGATACTACAATTCGACTACTCAATCAATTAGTAGTATCCCTAGAGTCCACTTCTCCCCCATACTACTAGCGAAAGAGAAAATGTAAAGACTACCATTAAAGCAGCCCAAGCGAGACTTACTATATCCATGTAAATTATGTCTCCTATTTCTATGAAGGAATTATTCTACTATTGATCAATAATCATAGTGGAATTAAGGGTACAGAGTCAAAATTCTGCTCTAAGACTATGGATGAAAAGGAATTTACTCCTATCAAATTCTTATATGATTTCTGGTAGAATTGGAGAGTATTAAGTATAAATATGATACATATATCTTTTCCTTAAAAAAGAAAGAAAAGAGTGTGGGAATGTCCTGAATAGAAGACGCGGGAATAGAGAGATTTTTTCTTCCTTTTGTTACCTTTTTTATAAGCAAAGGACGTCAGAATATACCATAAAATTAGGATAGAAAAATATTTATTGGATACCTACTTTACCCATGTTTATTTTTGACCTAAACCCTACTGCCCCACTTTCTCTCTTTCTATGAAAGAATGAGGAGACCTTATCCACTCCAAAACTCCGAAATTGATTTTTGATCAGCCTATTCAATCCGATTCTCGACAGAATCAGTAGCCTTTACTTTAGTGTATGTAGGTAGCATAAGATGTACGAAGTATATTGATATTTCTTCGCAAAGTCCCTTCTTCAATCTTAGATTGAAAAAAGACTTAGGGACCTTTGGAAGTTTTAAATTCCCGAATCAATTCAAATTAATAAAAGAATAAGGAAACGCTACCTCATCTCTGTTGGTAGTTCCCCGTTTGGGCCACTGCCGCGAAAACAAAGCCTCGTTTGAGGATAGAACTATGGTATGGATTCTCAAAATCCAGTATTGTCAGACCTAGTTACTCTCTTGCCCCAACTTATGAGGGTACGAAATTTTGGAGTTTGATTAGTACTATAATCCTAAGTATTTTATTGATCAGGCGGCACCCAGATTTGAACTGGGGATAAAGGATTTGCAGTCCCCTGCCTTACCACTTGGCCATGCCGCCAAAAAATCCGATCTAAAATCGAGAAAAGAACAAGTATTCATCCATTCTTACTAAAACCTCTTTTTTTTTCTATTCTATTGAGATGGCAAAGGAGAATTTTCTTTCTATTCTATTGAAATGGCAAAGGAGCAAAAGTGGATTTCCAGTCACAGACTGCAAAATTCGGAACAAATTGGAACCATTAACTAGAATTTTTTTTTTTAATTACAGTAGTAAACGACTCTTAAATCGGTATTCTCCCCTTTAATGGCATAATAAAATAGAATAAAAGTTTCCCTAATCTCTATATAGGTAAACTTCAGGTCCAAACAGCATTATTATCTACGGATCCCCCTTATGTACATATCCCTACGGGGAATCATGCTTTAATTTTTCATTGCATTAAATATCTTGAATAAAAAGAGGAAATTTGCTCTGATATAGATTATGGCCTGGCCTTCTTTTCTTGGCCCACACAAGTGAAATTTCGATAAAAGAAAGGATATGTGAATAGGTGGATAACTAGATTAGCAAGTACTTAAAAAAAAGTAAGTACTTTATTTTAGGATTCTACAACGAAATCCTTTATTTTTCAGCAATTCTATTACTACGAAACTAAAAATAACCTTCAAATTCTTTTTGAAAATAAAACTAAGCGTACTATTCTAAATTCTAAATCGAACTAAAGTCAAACTTTCTAGTGCTTATAAATTATTATGGCTTTATTTCTTTCATAGAAAGGAGATAAAACGAGAAATCTTTGCTATCCAATCTGATTAGAATATCATAAAGTTTAAGTGGCAGAATTTTTTCTAGGACTTTTTTATCAATTCATTTTAATTCCATTTCTACCCCGGCGAAAGTCGAACTTTCATCAAAATTATCTTTATTCATATGTATGAAATACATATATGAAATACGTATGTGGAGTTCCCTAGAATTTCATGTGATTCAGTAAACAGAATATAGATTCCATGATTGCTAGATTGATCCATAGGGATTGATAAAGAGTGAGCTGATAATGGAATTTTTCTTCGATAAATAGGAAACTTAAGATTAAGATGCTCCGGAATGGAAATGAGGGAATGTCCACAATACCCGGATTTAGTCAGATCCAATTCGAGGGATTTTGTAGGTTCATTAATCAAGGCTTGGCAGAAGAACTTGAGAAGTTTCCAACAATTAAAGATCCAGATCACGAAATTGCATTTCAATTATTTGCGAAAGGATATCAATTGCTAGAACCCTCGATAAAAGAAAGGGATGCTGTGTATGAATCACTCACTTATTCTTCTGAATTATATGTATCTGCGAGATTAATTTTTGGTTTCGATGTGCAAAAGCAAACCATTTCTATTGGAAACATTCCTATAATGAATTCCTTAGGAACCTTTATAATAAATGGAATATACCGAATTGTGATCAATCAAATATTGCTAAGTCCTGGTATTTACTACCGCTCCGAATTAGACCATAAGGGAATTTCTATATACACCGGGACTATAATATCAGATTGGGGAGGAAGATCGGAATTAGCAATTGATAAAAAAGAAAGGATATGGGCTCGCGTGAGTAGAAAACAAAAGATATCTATTTTAGTTCTATCATCAGCTATGGGTTTGAATCTAAGAGAAATTTTAGATAATGTTTCCTACCCCGAAATTTTCTTGTCTTTCCCGAATGCTAAGGAGAAAAAGAGGATTGAGTCAAAAGAAAAAGCTATTTTGGAGTTTTATCAACAATTTGCTTGTGTAGGCGGGGACCTGGTATTTTCGGAGTCCTTATGTGAGGAATTACAAAAGAAATTTTTTCAACAAAAATGTGAATTAGGAAGAGTTGGTCGACGAAATATGAATCGGAGACTGAATCTTAATATACCTCAGAACAATACATTCTTGTTACCACGAGATGTATTGGCCGCTACGGATCATTTGATTGGAATGAAATTTGGAACGGGTATACTTGACGATGACGATATGAATCACTTGAAAAATAAACGTATTCGTTCGGTTGCGGATCTGTTACAAGATCAATTCGGACTGGCTCTTGGCCGTTTACAACATGCGGTTCAAAAAACTATCCGTAGAGTATTCATACGTCAATCGAAACCGACTCCACAAACTTTGGTAACTCCAACTTCAACTTCGATTTTATTAATAACTACTTATGAGACCTTTTTTGGCACCTACCCCTTATCTCAAGTTTTTGACCAAACCAATCCATTGACACAAACGGTTCATGGGCGAAAAGTGAGTTGTTTGGGTCCTGGAGGATTGACGGGGAGAACTGCAAGTTTTCGGAGCCGAGATATTCATCCGAGTCACTATGGGCGTATTTGTCCAATTGACACGTCCGAAGGCATCAATGTTGGACTTACTGGATCCTTAGCTATTCATGCGAGAATTGATCACTGGTGGGGATCTATAGAGAGTCCGTTTTATGAAATATCTGAGAAAGCAAAAGAAAAAAAAGAGCGACAGGTGGTTTATTTATCACCAAATAGAGATGAATATTATATGATAGCAGCAGGAAATTCTTTGTCCTTGAATCAGGGTATTCAGGAAGAACAAGTTGTTCCAGCTAGATACCGTCAAGAATTCCTGACTATTGCATGGGAACAGATTCATGTTAGAAGTATTTTTCCTTTCCAATATTTTTCTATTGGAGGTTCTCTCATTCCTTTTATTGAGCATAATGATGCGAATCGGGCTTTAATGAGTTCGAATATGCAGCGCCAAGCAGTTCCACTTTCTCGATCCGAGAAGTGCATTGTTGGAACTGGATTGGAACGCCAAACAGCTCTAGATTCGAGGGTTTCCATTATAGCCGAACGCGAGGGAAAGATCATTTCTAGTGATAGTCACAAGATCCTTTTATCAAGTAGTGGGAAGACTCTAAGTATTCCTTTAGTTACCCATCGGCGCTCTAACAAAAATACTTGTATGCACCAAAAATCTCGGGTTCCGCGGGGTAAATCCATTAAAAAAGGGCAAATTTTAGCGGAGGGAGCAGCTACAGTTGGTGGAGAACTTGCTTTAGGAAAAAACGTTTTAGTAGCTTATATGCCGTGGGAGGGTTACAATTTTGAAGACGCGGTACTAATTAGCGAACGTTTGGTATATGAGGATATTTATACTTCTTTTCACATCCGAAAATATGAAATTCAGACGGATACGACAAGCCAAGGCTCCGCTGAAAAAATCACTAAAGAAATACCACATCTAGAAGAACATTTACTCCGCAATTTGGACAGAAATGGAGTTGTGAGGTTGGGATCCTGGGTAGAAACAGGCGATATTTTAGTAGGTAAATTAACACCTCAGATAGCGAGCGAATCCTCGTATATCGCGGAAGCTGGATTATTACGGGCCATTTTTGGTCTTGAGGTATCCACTTCAAAAGAAACTTCTCTCAAACTACCTATAGGTGGAAGAGGGCGCGTTATCGATGTGAAATGGATCCAGAGGGACCCCCTCGACATAATGGTTCGTGTATATATTTTACAGAAACGTGAAATCAAAGTTGGGGATAAAGTAGCAGGAAGACACGGGAATAAGGGGATCATTTCCAAAATTTTGCCTAGGCAAGATATGCCCTATTTGCAAGATGGAACACCTGTTGATATGGTCTTCAATCCCCTAGGAGTACCCTCACGAATGAATGTGGGACAAATATTTGAAAGCTCACTCGGATTAGCAGGGGATCTGCTAAAGAAACATTATAGAATAGCACCCTTTGATGAGAGATATGAGCAAGAGGCTTCAAGAAAACTTGTGTTTTCGGAATTATATGAAGCCAGTAAACAAACAAAAAATCCATGGGTATTTGAACCCGAGTACCCAGGAAAAAGCAGAATATTTGATGGAAGAACAGGAGATCCCTTCGAACAACCTGTTCTAATAGGGAAGTCCTATATTTTAAAATTAATTCATCAAGTTGATGAAAAAATCCATGGACGTTCTACTGGGCCCTACTCACTTGTTACCCAACAACCCGTTAGAGGAAGAGCCAAACAAGGGGGACAACGAGTAGGAGAAATGGAAGTTTGGGCTTTAGAAGGATTTGGTGTTGCTCATATTTTACAAGAGATACTTACTTATAAATCTGATCATCTTATAGCTCGCCAAGAAATACTTAATGCTACGATCTGGGGAAAAAGAGTGCCTAATCACGAGGATCCTCCAGAATCTTTTCGAGTGCTCGTTCGAGAACTACGATCTTTGGCTCTAGAACTGAACCATTTCCTTGTATCTGAGAAGAACTTTCAGGTTAATAGGGAGGATGTTTGATCAGAATAAATATAAATTCTTTTCTTATTTCTATTTTATGATTGACCAATATAAACATAAACAACTTCAAATTGGACTCGTTTCCCCTCAACAAATAAAGGCTTGGGCTAACAAAATCCTACCTAATGGGGAAGTCATTGGCGAAGTCACAAGACCCTCCACTTTTCATTATAAAACCGATAAACCAGAAAAAGATGGATTGTTTTGCGAAAGAATCTTTGGACCCATAAAAAGCGGAATTTGTGCTTGTGGAAATTCTCGAGCGAGCGTAGCTGAAAACGAAGACGAAAGATTTTGTCAAAAATGCGGGGTAGAATTTGTTGATTCTCGGATACGAAGATATCAAATGGGATACATCAAACTGGCATGTCCAGTGACTCATGTGTGGTATTTGAAAGGTCTTCCTAGTTATATCGCAAATCTTTTAGATAAACCTCTTAAGAAATTGGAAGGCCTAGTATACGGCGATTTCTCTTTTGCTAGGCCCAGCGCTAAAAAACCTACTTTCTTACGATTACGAGGTTTATTCGAAGATGAAATTTCATCCTGTAACCACAGCATTTCTCCCTTTTTTTCTACCCCAGGCTTTGCAACATTTCGAAATCGGGAAATTGCGACAGGAGCAGGTGCTATTAGAGAACAATTAGCGGATTTGGATTTGCGAATTATTATAGAGAATTCCTTGGTTGAATGGAAGGAATTAGAAGACGAGGGGTATAGTGGAGATGAATGGGAAGATAGAAAAAGACGAATAAGAAAAGTTTTTTTAATTAGACGAATGCAATTGGCGAAACATTTTATTCAAACAAATGTAGAACCCGAATGGATGGTTTTGTGCTTATTACCGGTTCTTCCTCCCGAATTGAGACCCATTGTTTATAGGTCTGGGGATAAAGTAGTGACTTCGGATATTAATGAACTTTATAAGAGAGTTATCCGTCGGAACAACAACCTTTCCTATCTATTAAAAAGAAGTGAATTAGCGCCAGCAGATTTAGTAATGTGCCAGGAAAAATTGGTACAAGAAGCCGTGGATACACTTCTTGATAGTGGGTCTCGCGGGCAACCGACGAGGGATGGTCACAATAAAGTATACAAGTCACTTTCAGATGTAATTGAGGGTAAAGAGGGGAGGTTTCGCGAGACTCTGCTTGGGAAACGGGTCGATTACTCGGGGCGTTCTGTCATTGTTGTGGGTCCTTCGCTTTCATTACATCAATGTGGATTACCTCTAGAGATAGCAATAAAGCTTTTTCAGCTATTTGTAATTCGCGATTTAATCACGAAACGTGCTACTTCTAATGTCAGGATTGCTAAAAGGAAAATTTGGGAAAAGGAACCCATTGTATGGGAAATACTTCAAGAAGTTATGCGGGGGCATCCTGTACTGTTGAACAGAGCACCTACCCTGCATAGATTAGGCATACAGGCCTTCCAACCCACTTTAGTAGAGGGGCGTACTATTTGTTTACATCCATTAGTGTGTAAGGGTTTCAATGCGGACTTTGATGGGGATCAAATGGCTGTTCATCTACCTTTATCCTTGGAAGCTCAAGCAGAAGCTCGTTTACTTATGTTTTCTCATATGAATCTCCTGTCTCCCGCTATTGGAGATCCTATTTGCGTGCCAACCCAAGACATGCTTATTGGACTTTATGTATTAACGATTGGAAATCGTCGAGGTATTTGTGCAAATAGATATAATAGTTGCGGAAACTATCCAAATAAAAAAGTAAACCACAATAATAATAATTATACGAAAGATAAAGAACCCCATTTTTCTAGTTCCTATGATGCACTGGGAGCTTATAGACAAAAACGAATCGGTTTAAACAGTCCCTTGTGGCTCCGATGGAAACTAGATCAACGCGTCATTGGATCCAGAGAAGTTCCGATTGAAGTTCAATATGAATCTTTTGGGACTTATCATGAGATTTATGCCCACTATCTAATAGTCGGAAATAGAAAAAAAGAAACCCGTTCTATATACATTCGAACCACTCTTGGTCATATTTCTTTTTATAGAGAAATAGAGGAAGCCATACAAGGATTTAGTCGGGCCTACTCATACACTATCTAAATCTAAACAAGGAAGTTAGATTCGGCGATGCCCCTTTCGGGGGGCATTCCGATTTCGCTAGTACCATCTTTTTTGCCACGCAAATTCAGATTGAGATTGAGGAAAGGGGGTAAATTAAGTTTTCGAATCACTGACTCAGGCCTATTGTCGAATCCTACTCAGCAATTGTCGAATCCTACTCAGTCAAAAAAGGGGGTACTTATGTATGGCGGAACGGGCCAACCTGGTCTTTCATAATAAAGAGATAGACGGAACTGCTATGAAACGACTTATTAGCAGATTAATAGATCATTTCGGAATGGGATATACATCCCATATACTGGATCAAATAAAGGCTCTGGGCTTCCATCAAGCTACTACTACATCGATTTCTTTAGGAATTGAGGATCTTTTAACAATACCCTCTAAAGGATGGTTAGTCCAAGATGCGGAACAACAGAGTTTTCTTTTGGAGAAACACTATTATTATGGGGCTGTACACGCAGTAGAAAAATTACGCCAATCCGTTGAAATATGGTATGCTACAAGTGAATATTTGAAACAAGAAATGAATTCGAATTTTCGGATAACGGATCCTTCTAATCCAGTCTATCTAATGTCTTTTTCAGGAGCCAGAGGAAATGCATCTCAGGTACACCAATTAGTAGGGATGAGAGGGTTAATGGCGGATCCTCAAGGACAAATGATTGATTTACCTATTCAAAGCAATTTACGCGAGGGACTTTCTTTGACAGAATATATAATTTCCTGCTACGGAGCCCGCAAAGGGGTTGTAGATACTGCTGTACGAACAGCGGATGCTGGATATCTTACACGCAGACTTGTTGAAGTAGTTCAACATATTATTGTGCGTAGAAGAGATTGTGGTACTATCCGAGGTATTTCTGTGAGTCCTCAAAATGGGATGACAGAAAAACTTTTTGCCCAAACACTAATTGGTCGTGTATTAGCAGACGATATATATATCGGTTCACGATGCATTGCTGCTCGAAATCAAGATATTGGAATTGGATTAGTCAATCGATTCATAACTGCCTTTCGAGCACAACCATTTTGGGCACAACCAATATATATTAGAACCCCTTTTACTTGCCGGAGCACATCTTGGATCTGTCAATTATGTTATGGGCGGAGTCCCACTCATGGCGATCTGGTCGAATTGGGAGAAGCTGTAGGTATTATTGCGGGTCAATCAATTGGGGAGCCTGGGACTCAACTAACATTAAGAACTTTTCATACTGGTGGAGTATTCACAGGGGGTACTGCCGACCTTGTACGATCCCCCTCGAATGGAAAAATCCAATTCAATGAAGATTTGGTTCACCCCACACGTACCCGTCATGGGCAGCCTGCTTTTCTATGCTATATAGACTTGCGAGTAACTATTCAGAGTCAGGATATTCTACATAGTGTGAATATTCCGTTAAAAAGCCTGATTCTAGTGCAAAATGATCAATATGTAGAATCCGAACAAGTAATTGCGGAGATTCGTGCCGGAACATCCACTTTGCATTTTAAAGAAAATGTACAAAAGCATATTTATTCCGAATCAGACGGGGAAATGCACTGGAGTACTGATGTTTACCATGCGCCCGAATATCAATATGGTAATCTTCGTCGATTACCAAAAACAAGCCATTTATGGATATTGTCAGTAAGTATGTGCAGATCCAGTATAGCATCCTTTTCGCTGCACAAGGATCAAGATCAAATGAATACTTATTCTTTTTCTCTTGACGGAAGATATATCTTTGACCTCCCAATGGCTAATGATCAAGTAAGCCATAGACTGTTGGATACTTTTGGTAAAAAAGATAAGGAAATTCTTGATTATTTAACGCCAGATCGAATCATGTCCAACAATCATTGGAATTTTGTCTATCCTTCTATTCTTCAAGATAATTCGGATTTGTTGGCGAAAAAGCGAAGAAATAGGTTCGTCATTCCATTACAATATCATCAAGAACAAGAAAAAGAGCTAATACCCTGTTTGGGGATTTCGATTGAAATACCCTTTATGGGTGTTTTACGTAGAAATACCATTTTTGCTTATTTTGACGATCCAGGATACAGAAAAGATAAAAGGGGTTCAGGAATTGTTAAATTTCGATATAGGACCCTAGAGGAAGAATATAGGACCCTAGAGGAAGAATATCGGACCCGAGAAGAAGAGTATAGGACTCTAGAGGAAGACTCAGAGGACGAATATGAGAGCCCAGAGAACGAATATAGGACTCTAGAAGACGAATATGAAACCTTAGAAGACGAATATAGGACTCTAGAAGACGAATATGAAACCCTAGAAGATGAATACGGGATCCTAGAGGCCGAATATAGGACTCTAGAGAAAGACTCAGAAGAAGAATATGGGAACCCGGAGAACGAATATAAAACTCGAGAGGACGAATATGGAACTCTAGAGGAAGAAGAATATGGGAGCCGTGAAGATGGCTCAGAGAACGAATATGGGGCTTTAGAAGAAGACTCAGAGGAAGACTCAGAGGACGAATATGGGAGCCCAGAGGAAGATTCTATCTTAAAAAAAGAGGGTTTTATTGAGCATCGCGGAACAAAAGAATTTAGTCTAAAATACCAAAAAGAAGTAGATCGGTTTTTTTTCATTCTTCAAGAACTGCATATCTTGCCGAGATCCTCATCCCTAAAGGTACTTGACAATAGTATTATTGGAGTGGATACACAACTCACAAAAAATACAAGAAGTCGACTAGGTGGATTGGTCCGAGTTAAGAGAAAAAAAAGCCATACGGAACTAAAAATCTTTTCCGGAGATATTCATTTTCCTGAAGAGGCGGATAAGATATTAGGCGCCAGTTTGATACCACCAGAAAGAGAAAAAAAAGATTCTAAGGACTCAAAAAAAAGAAAAAATTGGGTTTATGTTCAACGGAAAAAAATTCTCAAAAGCAAGGAAAAGTATTTTGTTTCAGTTCGACCTGCAGTCGCATATGAAATGGACGAAGGGACAAATCTAGCAAGACTTTTCCCGCAAGATCTCCTGCAAGAAGAGGATAATCTCCAACTTCGACTTGTCAATTTTATTTCTCATGAAAATAGCAAGTTAACTCAAAGAATTTATCACACGAATAGTCAATTCGTTCGAACTTGCTTGGTAGTGAATTGGGAACAAGAAGAAAAAGAGGGGGCTCGTGCTTCCCTTGTTGAGTTAAGAACAAATGATCTGATTCGCGATTTCCTAAGAATTGAGTTAGTCAAGTCCACTATTTCATATACAAGAAGAAGGTATGATAGGACAAGTGCAGGGCCGATTCCCAATAATAGGTTAGATCGCAACAATACCAATTCCTTTTATTCCAAGGCGAAGATTCAATCACTTAGCCAACATCAAGAAGCTATTGGCACCTTGTTGAATCGAAATAAAGAATACCCATCTTTGATGATTTTGTCGGCATCCAACTGTTCTCGAATTGGTTTATTCAAGAATTCGAAATATCCCAATGCGGTAAAAGAATCGAATCCTAGAATTCTTATTCGAGATATTTTTGGGCTCTTAGGCGCTATTGTACCTAGTATATCGAATTTTTCTTCATCTTACTATTTATTAACACATAATCAGATCTTGTTAAAAAAATACGTGTTCCTTGACAATTTGAAACAAACCTTCCAAGTACTTCAAGGGCTTAAATACTCTTTAATAGATGAAAATAAAAGGATGTCGAATTTCGACAGTAACACCATGTTGGATCCATTCCATTTGAATTGGCACTTTCTCCATCATGACTCGTGGGAGGAGACATCGGCAATAATTCACCTTGGACAATTTATTTGCGAAAATGTATGTCTATTTAAATCGCACATAAAAAAATCTGGTCAAATTTTCATTGTTAATATGGACTCTTTTGTTATAAGAGCAGCCAAGCCTTATTTGGCCACTATAGGAGCAACTGTTCATGGTCATTATGGAAAAATCCTTTACAAAGGAGATAGGTTAGTTACCTTTATATATGAAAAATCGAGATCTAGTGATATAACGCAAGGTCTTCCAAAAGTAGAACAAATATTCGAAGCGCGTTCAATTGATTCACTATCGCCGAATCTCGAAAGGAGAATTGAGGATTGGAATGAGCGTATACCAAGAATTCTTGGGGTTCCCTGGGGATTCTTGATTGGAGCTGAGCTAACCATCGCCCAAAGTCGTATCTCTTTGGTTAATAAGATCCAAAAGGTTTATCGATCCCAAGGGGTACAGATCCATAATAGACATATAGAGATTATTATACGCCAAGTAACATCAAAAGTACGGGTTTCCGAAGATGGAATGTCTAATGTTTTTTTACCTGGGGAATTAATAGGACTATTGCGAGCGGAACGAGCAGGGCGAGCTTTGGATGAATCGATCTATTATCGGGCAATCTTATTGGGAATAACAAGGGCTTCCCTGAATACCCAAAGTTTCATATCTGAAGCAAGTTTTCAAGAAACTGCTCGAGTTTTAGCAAAAGCTGCCCTACGAGGTCGTATTGATTGGTTGAAAGGCCTGAAAGAAAACGTAGTTCTGGGGGGAATTATACCTGTTGGTACCGGATTCCAAAAATTTGTGCATCGTTTCCCACAAGACAAGAACCTTTATTTCGAAATTCAAAAAAAAAATCTATTCACGTCGGAAATGAGAGATATTTTGTTTCTCCATACAGAATTAGTTTCTTCTGATTCTGACGTAACAAACAATTTCTATGAGACATCAGAACCCCCATTTACTCCCATTTATACGATTTAAGGATATATAAAGCATATAAAGCAGATTTTTTTACTTTAATTGAAACTATACTTTTGACCTTAGAATGCTAACAGGTCTGATTTTAGATTTTGTATTTTCATATTTTACTAAATAAAAGAAGTCAGTTAATTTATTAAGGCTGTGTTTATATCATGTATCAATGGCCAATTCTGAGTAGAAGGTTCCATCGGAACAATTATTATTTATTTCAAGATATTTCGGCTCTTTCTTAATCTTCAAAAAGAAATCAATTCCGTAATGGTAAGACGAAAAAAAGAAAAAAAAAGGAAGTGTGGAAAAAATGACAAGAAGATATTGGAACATCAATTTGAAAGAGATGATAGAAGCGGGAGTTCATTTTGGTCATGGTATTAAGAAATGGAATCCTAAAATGGCCCCTTACATCTCGGCAAAGCGTAAAGGTACTCATATTACAAATCTCGCTAGAACGGCTCGTTTTTTATCAGAAGCTTGTGATTTAGTTTTTGATGCAGCAAGTCAGGGAAAAAGCTTCTTAATTGTTGGTACCAAAAAAAGAGCAGCGGATTTAGTAGCATCAGCTGCAATAAGGTCTCGTTGTCATTATGTTAATAAAAAGTGGTTCAGTGGTATGTTAACGAATTGGTCGATTACCAAAACTAGACTTTCTCAATTTAGAGACTTAAGAGCGGAAGAAAAGATGGGAAAATTCCACCATCTCCCAAAAAGAGATGTGGCAATCTTAAAGAGAAAATTATCTACCTTGCAAAGATATCTCGGCGGGATTAAATATATGACGAGGTTGCCTGACATTGTGATCGTCCTTGATCAGCAAAAAGAGTATATAGCTCTTCGGGAATGCGCCATTTTGGGGATTCCTACTATTTCTTTAGTCGATACAAATTGTGACCCGGATCTCGCGAATATATCGATTCCTGCCAACGATGACACTATGACTTCAATTCGATTGATTCTTAACAAATTAGTATTTGCAATTTGTGAGGGCCGTTCTCTCTATATAAGAAATCATTGATTAAGATTAAGAAGAATAGTGAATTCTTAAGCAACTACGTAGATTTATGGGATCAGTTACTATTTTTTTTTGTTTTGCATAGATAAAAGAAGGGGAATATTGATATATATTAGAGGGTATTGATATATATTATCATTTGATGTGATTTCTTGGTATCCTAAATATAAGATTAATACTTCAAGTTGCTGAGTTGAGAAAGAGATGGTTGAATCAAAAGAATTCCTTTTTTGAAGTTCAATTTTTATCAGAGGACAATATGAATATTACACCATGTTCCATTAAAACACTCAAGGGGTTGTATGATATATCAGGCGTAGAAGTAGGCCAACACTTCTATTGGCAAATAGGAGGTTTCCAAATTCATGCCCAAGTACTCATCACTTCTTGGGTCGTAATTACTATCTTGCTGGGTTCAGTTATCATAGCTGTTCGGAATCCACAAACCATCCCCACCGACGGTCAGAATTTCTTCGAATATGTCCTTGAGTTTATTCGAGATTTGAGCAAAACTCAGATTGGAGAAGAATATGGTCCCTGGGTTCCCTTTATTGGAACTATGTTCCTTTTTATTTTTGTTTCGAATTGGTCGGGTGCTCTTTTACCTTGGAAAATTATAGAGTTACCCCATGGGGAATTAGCAGCGCCCACGAATGATATAAATACTACTGTTGCTTTAGCTTTACTCACATCAGCGGCATATTTTTATGCGGGTCTTAGCAAAAAAGGATTGAGTTATTTTGAGAAATATATTAAACCAACCCCAATCCTTTTACCAATTAACATCCTAGAAGATTTCACAAAACCATTATCGCTTAGTTTTCGACTTTTCGGAAATATATTGGCGGATGAATTAGTCGTTGTTGTTCTTGTTTCTTTAGTCCCCTTAGTAGTCCCTATACCGGTCATGTTTCTTGGATTATTTACAAGCGGTATTCAAGCTCTTATTTTTGCAACGTTAGCCGCAGCCTATATAGGTGAATCCATGGAAGGTCATCATTGAATTGACTAATTTTCGAAATAGTCTTTTTTTTTAGCTTAGCCCAATTCATGCATGGTTGCAGATAATCCTCCTGGTTAGAAAACTAACTAGTTCAAAATGCGTATGAATATATAACCTAGAGTTGTAGGAGAGAGAATAGACTATATTACGGAATTGTTAAATTATATATGCATTCAGGGGGGGGGGGCGAAATCCGGTTAGATCTATATCCTTAATGTCTATAAGACAGTCATCTTTTGTGCGGCTTTCTAAGGAATGATTTTGGAATTGGATTCCATAGAAAATAATAAAATATGCAAACAAAATAGAAGAAACAAATGTATTTAGATTCATTATCTAATCGGATATATAGAATTCCAGAATTGGATTCCATATCCAGTTCTATGCAGCATATTGTTATCAATTGTATATCTTGATTTGATTCCTATTGGATTTGGATTAGTTCGATTTCAATAGGGGTTCTTCCTGTATTTCGTCTTTTATTATGGATTAGATGAAGGGAAAAATGGGAACTCAAGGATATCGAAGAGTAAAAAAAGATGGAATGAAAGGGTGTGGTTGGTTGGAAAGAAAGAGAAATAGAATAATGAAAAGCATATGGATTTACACAAACCTCTAATGATTAGAAACTAAAAACGAGATCTCGAAGTAGTTCGGACGATTTAGATTATCATTTCAATTTGTACTTTTTAGTTACTTCCACCCAATAGAGCTTAGAAGTTAAAAGTAATAATTTCTTGGTTGATTGTATCCTTAACCATTTCTTTTTTTTTTTTTTTTTTGACACGAGGAACTCACCATGAATCCACTAATTGCTGCTGCTTCCGTTATTGCTGCTGGATTGGCTGTAGGGCTTGCTTCTATTGGGCCTGGAGTTGGTCAAGGTACTGCTGCAGGACAAGCTGTAGAGGGTATTGCGAGACAGCCAGAAGCAGAAGGGAAAATACGAGGTACTTTATTGCTTAGTCTAGCTTTTATGGAAGCTTTAACAATTTATGGACTGGTTGTGGCACTAGCGCTTTTATTTGCGAACCCTTTTGTTTAATCCTAAAAAAGAAAATAAGTCCTTTAGATTAGATACTTTTTTCTTTTTTTAGTAAATTGGTATTTGCTTCTGTAATTCCAAGTATATCAATACTTTTATTTATTATATTATTCCAGGAATTTTTTATTTATCGGGACAGACAATACCCCGGGAAGGGTTGATTTGAGCATGATCAATTTAGGTAGAAGATATGCTCGCCCTCTTCCTTCCCGTCCTTAGTTTAGGATAGTGGAAAGTCTTTTTCCTTTTATTTTAGGAATTTTGGGAACATTTTAACAAAGGAGATCTTTCAAAAGGAGATCTTTCACAGGTCAAACGAGACCTAAGACTTAATCTAAAAGAAATTATTAGATTGAATCTATTTGCATTAAAAAAATTGCATTAAAAAAACCGATAAAAAAAGGGCGAGCGAAGTAAGTGATCGAAAAACTTTCTTCTTTGTTCGTCCTATCTATAAGAGGAGAGCATATGAAAAATGTAACCCATTCTTTTGTTTTTTTAGCTCACTGGCCATTCGCTGGGAGTTTCGGGCTTAATACCGATATTTTAGCAACAAATCTAATAAATCTAACTGTAGTGGTTGGCGTATTGATTTTTTTTGGAAAGGGAGTGTGTGCGAGTTGTCTATTTCAAGAATAGATTGGATCTATCCGGCTGCACTTTAGAATATTTTTTAGTATTTTTGTTTTGGGATAAATAAGAAAAGGTGCACGATCTCCACGAATTACTTCTGAATAACTTCAGAAATCATATGGAAGAACCATAGCATTTCGCAACTCATTGGTAAATTTACTTTGATTCTCTATAGACCAATAATGTGAGACCATTAACACGGTTAAAGCTAAACTGCTTGAAGTCCAGGCAAAAAGGGGTACTCTTTCTACAACTATATTAGTATCGAAATACTTTATTAGTATCCAAATGCTTTAAACGGGAAATAGCTAGTGTAGAATTTATCTGATATAGAACACTCATATCGATAAATTTAACTATTTACTAGAAGGGCACCCTGCCCTTTTTCCAATGCCGAATCGACGACCTGTGTATAAAAAAAATAGAAATTTTTTGGATTTAAGGAAAGAAAAATAATTCTAGCAATTTTCATTTTCCATTTATTTACTTCGTTTTTCTTAATGAAATTGTTAACTAACAGAGCAAACACAAATAAAGAAACAACTTTGCTGACCATGATAGATTTTTATCTAGTCGGAAGAGTCCTCTTAATATTTATCTAGTCTTATATACGTTTCGGTATATTGAAATACAAAGAGAAAAGAGGATAGGCTCATTACATAAAAAAAGATATGGAAATAACCATAATACATAGCAAAAAAGAAAAAAAGGAGCGTGAGAGCCAAATGAATCGAAAGATTCATGTTTGGTTCGGGAAGAGATCATAAAAGTTGTAAACTTAATAGCAAGATAATCTACTTTCATTAAAAGATTTATTAGATAATCGAAAACAGAGGATCTTAAGTACTATTCGAAATTCGGAAGAATTGCGTAGAGGGACCCTTGAACAACTCGAAAAAGCTCGGCTTCGATTACAGAAAGTCGAACTAGAAGCAGATGAGTATCGGATGAATGGATACTCTGAGATAGAACGAGAAAAAGCAAATTTGATTAATGCTACTTCTATGAGTTTGGAACAATTAGAAAAGTCTAAAAATGAAACCCTTTATTTTGAAAAACAAAGAGCGATGAATCAGGTCCGACAACGGGTTTTCCAACAAGCCGTACAAGGAGCTCTAGGAACTCTGAATAGTTGTTTGAATACCGAGTTACATTTCCGTACGATTCGTGCTAATATTGGCATTCTAGGGGCCATAGAATGGAAGAGATAATTAAAATTTATTAGGCCTTGAACTTCTACTTTCGTTTAGAATTTAGGCATTATTTTTCCCCTTGCTTCCGAAAAATAAAAAGATTCAAGAAACACTAATGGCAACCCTTCGAGTCGACGAAATTAATAAAATTCTCCGCGAACGTATTGAACAATATAATAGGAAAGTAGGAATTGAGAATATCGGTCGCGTAGTTCAAGTGGGGGATGGGATTGCTCGTATTATAGGTCTTG